GAAAGAATTCTAAAAGAGCAAAAAAAAGTAACTCCAAGAATAAATAATATTAGTCTTAAAAAAACAAGTTATAATGCTAAAAGATTCGAAAAATGGCAAATATTCAAAAAAAGAAATGCTCAATTAATCTCTAAATTACCTCTTTTTTTGAAATTTTTCATTGAAAGAATCTACACAGATATATTTTTATGTATCATTAATATTCCCAGAATGAATACAGAACTTTTTCTTAAATCAACAAAAAAAATTATTGATAAATCCATTTACAATAATGAAAGAAAACAAGAAAGAATTAATAAAATTAAGAAAAATCTAATTCCATTTATTTCGACTATAAAAAAGTCACTTAATAATATTAGTAATAGTCAAAAAAATTCACCTATTTTTTATGACTTATCCTACGTGTCACAAGCATATGTATTTTTCAAATTATCACAAATCCAAGTTAGTAACTCGTATAAATTAAGAGCTCTTCTTCAATCTCAAGGAATCCCCCCGCCTGAAATAAAGGATTCTTTTGAAACACAAGGAATGGTTGATTCGAAATTAGGGGATAAGAAACTTCCGAGTTATGAAATGAATCAATGGAAAAAGTGGTTAAGAGGATATTATCAATACAATTTATCTCAGAACAGATGGTATAGATTAATACCAGAAAAATGGCGCAATACAGTTCATCAGCGTAAAAAGGAAAATTTTAGCAAAAGGCATTCATATGAAAAAGACCAATTAATTGATTTCAAAAAACAAAAACAAATTGAAGTATATTCATTATCTAATCAAAAAAGAAAAGAGAATTTGCAAAAATACTATAAATATGATCTTTTATCATATAAATTTCTTAATTATGAAAATAAAACGGAATACTTTTTTTATAGATCTCCGTTTCAAGGACGTAAGAAGCAAGAGATTTCTTATAACACGCATAAAGAAAATATACTGAGGAACATCCCTATCGATAATTATCTAGGAAAGGTCCATATTCTATATATGGAAAAAACGGTCGATAGAAAATATTTTGATTGGAACATTCTCAATTTTGATCTTAAACAAAAAGGCGATATTGAGGCCTGGGTCAGCAATGGGAATCAAAATACTCAAATAATTCCTAAAAAAGATCTTTTTTACCTTATGATTCCAGAAATCAATCCACCAAACTCCGACAAAGTATTTTTTGATTGGATGGGAATGAATGAAAAAATGCTAAAGTGTCGCATAGCGAATTTGGAACCTTGGTTCTTCCCAGAATTTGTGTTACTTTATAATGCATATAAAAGCAAACCTTGGTTTATACCAAGCAAATTACTTCTTTCAAATTTGAATAAAAATGAAAATAGTAGTGAAAATAAAAAAATAAATCAAAAGCAAAAAGGAAGTTTTTTGATACCATCGAATAAAAAGCATCAAAATCAAGGAGAAAAAGAACCCACAAGTCCAGGAAATCTTGGATCCGTTCTCTCACAACAAAAAGATAGTGAAGAAAATTATGCAAGATCGGACATGAAAAAGGGGAAAAAGAAAAAACAATACAAAAGCAGCGCGAGAGCAGAACTAGATTTCTTCCTGAAACGTTATTTGCTTTTTCAATTGAGATGGGACGATACTTTGAATCAAAGACTGATCAATAATGTCAAGGTATATTGTCTCCTGCTTAGACTGATAGATCCAACCCAAATTACTATACCCTCGATTCAAAATAGAGAAATGAGTTTGGATATAATGCTGATTGAGAAGAATTTAACTCTTAACCAATTGATGAAAAAGGGAATATTGATTATAGAACCCATTCGTCTGTTTGGAAAAAACGATGCACAATTTATTATGTATCAAACCATAGGTATTTCATTGGTTCATAAGAGTAAGCACCAAACTAATCAAAAATACCAAGAACAAAGATATGTTTCTAAGAAGAATTTTGATGAAACTATTTCATCACACCAAAGAATAACTGAAAATAGAGACAAAAATCATTTGGATTTGGTTGTTCCTGAAAATATTTTCTCGTTTAGACGTCGTAGAAAGTTGAAAATTCTAAGTTGTTTTAATTCAAAGAATAGAAATGGTGAAGATAGAAATCCAGTATTTTGGAATGCAAAGGACGTAAAAGACAGCAGCCAAGTTTCGCATGACAGTAACCATTTTGATAGAGAGAAAAATCAATTAATGAAATTAAAGCTCTTTCTTTGGCCTAATTATCGATTAGAGGATTTAGCTTGTATGAATCGTTATTGGTTTGATACCAATAATGGCAGTCGTTTCAGTATGTTAAGAATACATCTGTATCCACGATTAAAATTTTGACATTTCGTGGATAATACACTTTTTCTATATATTCTATACCCTATATATATAATATATATAATAGGGTATATCAAAGCAAACAAATACATAGATCACATGTCTTGTCTCACATTTCATTCTAATATCCAATAGGAAATGAATAATGTCTCGATTAGATCTCGAAATAAATTAACAGAACCTTCTTTGTTTTAGGTCTAAATTCTTCGATGCGAAAATGTACCAATCCTTTTCTATCCCTATCTAAATCCAATTAGAAATTGGATTAATTGATTTGAATTCAGAAAATTAGGAGTTCATAAAGAAATTTGGATTAGATTATTGTATATACCAGATTCCAATTAATGGCATTATTATTACTGATCAATAAAATCCATATCTGTAAAAAGGGAAAGGGGATTTTTTTATGGTAACAAATTCATTCATTTCGGTTATTTCTCAAAAAGAAAACGAAGAAAACAGAGGGTCTGTTGAATTTCAAGTATTCAGTTTTACCACTAAGATAAGAAGACTTACTTCACATTTGGAATTGCACAAAAAAGACTCTTCATCCCAGAGAGGTTTGCGGAAAATTTTGGGAAAACGCCAACGACTGCTGGCCTATTTGTCAAAAAAAAATAGAAGACGCTATAAAGAATTAATTAGTGAGTTAAATATTCGAGAGATAAAAACTCGTTAATTTGAAGCGTGATACCATTTGAGCTTAGTCGTTTAAATTTTGATGAACTTCTTTTTACTTTCAGCAATGCATGGAAGAACGACTCGGGAAAAAACTTATGATTGCACCAACTACAAGAAAAGACCTCATGATAGTCAATATGGGCCCTCACCACCCATCAATGCATGGTGTTCTTCGACTGATTGTTACTCTCGATGGTGAAAATGTTATTGATTGTGAACCAATACTGGGTTATTTACATAGAGGGATGGAGAAAATTGCGGAAAATCGAACAATTATACAATATTTGCCTTATGTAACGCGTTGGGATTATTTAGCTACTATGTTCACAGAAGCAATAACCGTAAATGGACCCGAACAGCTAGGCAATATTCAAGTACCTAAAAGAGCTAGCTATATCAGAGCTATTATGTTGGAGTTAAGTCGTATCGCTTCTCATTTGTTATGGCTTGGCCCTTTTATGGCAGATATTGGGGCACAGACCCCTTTCTTCTATATTTTTCGAGAACGAGAGTTAATATATGACTTGTTCGAAGCTGCTACCGGTATGCGCATGATGCATAATTATTTTCGTATCGGAGGAGTAGCTGCTGATCTACCTCATGGCTGGATAGATAAATGTTTGGATTTTTGCGATTATTTTTTAACCGGGGTTGCTGAATATCAAAAGCTTATTACGCGGAATCCTATTTTTTTAGAACGAGTTGAAGGCGTAGGCATTATTGGCACAGAAGAAGCACTAAATTGGGGTTTATCGGGCCCAATGCTACGAGCTTCCGGAATACAGTGGGATCTTCGTAAAATTGATCGTTATGAGTCTTACGACGAATTTGATTGGGAGATTCAATGGCAAAAAGAAGGGGATTCATTAGCTCGGTATTTAGTACGAATCAGTGAAATGACAGAATCCATAAAAATTATCCAACAGGCTCTGGAAGGAATTCCAGGGGGACCCTATGAGAATTTAGAAATTCGACGCTTTGGTAGAATAAAAGACCCTGAATGGAATGATTTTGACTATCGATTTATTAGTAAAAAACCTTCTCCAACTTTTGAATTGTCTAAGCAAGAACTTTATGTAAGAGTCGAAGCACCAAAAGGAGAATTGGGAATTTTTCTGATAGGAGATCAGAGTGTTTTTCCTTGGAGATGGAAAATTCGACCACCGGGTTTTATCAACTTGCAAATTCTTCCTCAGTTAGTTAAAAGAATGAAATTGGCTGATATTATGACGATACTAGGTAGCATAGATATCATTATGGGAGAAGTTGATCGTTGAAATGATAATTGATACAACAGAAATACAAGCTATCAATTCTTTTTCCAGATTGGAATCCTTAAAAGAAGTGTATGGGATCATATGGATACTCGTACCTATTTTCACTCTTGTATTAGGAATCACACTAGGTGTACTAGTAATTGTTTGGTTAGAAAGAGAAATATCTGCAGGAATACAACAACGTATTGGACCCGAATATGCTGGGCCTTTGGGAATTCTTCAAGCTCTAGCAGATGGTACAAAACTACTTTTCAAAGAGAATCTTCTTCCATCTAGAGGAGATACTCGTTTATTCAGTATCGGGCCATCCATAGCAGTCATATCCATTTTACTAAGTTATTCAGTAATTCCTTTTAGCTATCGCCTTATTCTAGCCGATCTCAGTATTGGTGTTTTTTTATGGATCGCTGTTTCAAGTCTTGCTCCCGTTGGACTTCTTATGTCGGGATATGGATCAAATAATAAATATTCCTTTTTAGGTGGATTAAGGGCTGCTGCTCAATCAATTAGTTATGAAATACCATTAACTCTATGTGTATTATCAATATCTCTACGTGTGATTCGGTGAGACATAAAATTTCCCCTATTTATTTTCTTTATAGAAAGTTTTCTTTCTAGCAAGAAAGTGAAATGTGTTGAATATCTATATCTATTTTTGATTTTTTTTATTTTTATTCATCATGGGGGTTGATAAACTAAACCAGATAGTTATATGAGTGAAATAAAACGGCTTTCAAATTTGCT